CCCACTCCCATCTCCAGCTCACGCTCCTTTGGCACCATACCCCGCCTTCTGAATGACTAATCACACCTTTTCTAAAGGCTCAATTTGGCTAGTGGTGGGCAACACCCAAAAGGCATGGCTTAGTAGTCGTAGGCGGTTCTTTCCTCCCTTTCGCGAAGCCTATCCTTGGGCTTTTCTCTCTTGCTCATGCTCCGTATCTCGATCCATATCGGGCTCTCAATCTCGATCTTGACCAGTATTCGCACCCCGAATCCTCCACCTTTCCTGGAGGATGGCGCTTCCTATTCATATCTATATTTTAGATTCTTATTTGGGTGTTGATGTCGTTAATTGGAATTCTAGGGCGGAGAAACATGGGTTGGTTTATCTAGCCCGATAGCGGAAACCATTAATACGGGGCACTGCGTGGCTTAAAAGGCTCTATTTTCACAATGAATGGTTGTCGTCCCCCCGCTTCCAGAAGTTTTGGATGGCTAATCAGTTGTGGTTCCTTATTCTTAATGAAACTCTCACGGAATGAGGGGGGGGGCCACCCATTGCTGCGTTGGAGGCCTTCCGGACGCTAGCCTTTAAAGCCTAACCTATCAAAAGTGGAAGGTCAGAAGCCAGAGAACGTTGTCGAGAGAGAGCGTAGGATGGAAATGGGAGAGAGATTCGGGATTAAAGGTATAGATCAGATCGAGCCCGAGATGCGGATCATGAGCACGATAAAGAGCAGCCAAGATATGAAATGGATATGCAATGAGGGGGCGCTAGCCCCTCGGGTAAGAGAAAGTATAGCTACCCGAGCTGTCATGAGTTCCTAAACTTTATGAATCAATCGCCTAAACTCAAAAACGGAGTGGATCTGAGCCCCCCTCTTAAGGGGTGGGGGGCCGAGGCAGGTAAGAAAGGTATGAAAGCCAAACTACTTTCAATTAAGGGCAAGCGGGACTCGAACCCAGCAAGCAACGGACCAGCCAAGAAACGGAACGTTTTGCGGCAGTGCGGTTGTGCGGTAGTCTTGTCTTTTAGTTATATGTATTAAAGCAAGCAACAGTACGCTAGCGCGAAAGCGTTGCTTTCTTGCTCGGTAGTGCGGTAGTGCGAGCCAGCACCCCTTTTTACTACAATACAACTATATATACACAATTGTGGTTCGTGCGTCGGTACTTTTCTGTAATCCTTGCGAGCTCTAACCCGTTTCACCCGGATACGCCTATTATATGGTGCAATAAGCCTATTTCTATATGCCTATATTCTATACAAAACCCGAGATTCATGACTTTCACTCTTTCTTGTTGGTGGGTCACTGGACCCTTCGGAAGCTACAGAACTTGGAGATCCCTGGACCTTACTTAAGAAAATAGGATTTCGAATACGCGCCGAAAGGCGGCCTAACGTTTTTCAGTTGGGGTCCGGCTTTTAGGTGGATTGCCAACTTTGATACTCATTTTTAAGGGATTCAGTCCGGTCCCACTAACGGAACAAGAACACATTAGCGTATGAAACAGAGCTGAAAGCGCGAGTGCACGATCTCAAAAGCGGCAAGTGAACGTTCCGCTTCCTCAATCTCGAACTCTTGCTTTTGGGATGAGCTCCCCTTACCTGCGCTATTCTATGAACGAACAAGCCAGAGGAACTCCCGTACCGGACTAGCTCACATACCTGATTGGGCCCCCTCCCCCTCCGAGGCCGGTTCACTAACTAGACCTGATGCCCTAAAGATCGGTCGTTTCACTTGATAAATGTCCAAAATCCACTAATCACTATTTGACTGCTTTTAGGGTGCGAAGCAGATCGACCTTAAGGGAGAGGTATACTGAATTTCATATCCGGAAAGAGAGGAGCAGCTCCCATACTTGACAAGCTCCCTAGCTCCCCTTCCCTATCTGGCCTATCCTATCCTGACCGCTCAACCCGGGAAGTTGTTCCTCTCCCGTTGGTCGAGCATATTCAAACCTTCGTTCCCAACCAGTGATTCTCATGGCCTTCGTGCCAAGGGCTAAAAGAGCTCCATTACACAGAAGACCAATCGAATCCCGAATCAAGGACAAGCAAGGAAATCAGTCCAATAGAATAGCCGCTTCTTCTTATTAAACGGATCCATGTTATCAACAATTACATTGCCTCGAGCTGGGCATGAGCTATTCCCATCTAGTTACGCGTAGTGGGACTGCGAAAAAGTCTTCCTTTCAAGATCGCCTTGCCTTTATGAAAGTACGCTGTACTGGCCCCTAACCCCAGGAAAATCAGTGAGTTGCCCCCACTCTTACTATGGAGTTTCCTTCACTCGGGTATTTTAGTTCCACTACACTAAGACGAGAGAAGTCGGGATTTGTGGCCTAAATGCCTTTTTCAGTCCTAATTCAATTCCAAGCCTTAGGACAAGAAGTGCCTTAACTAGCTTCCTCCAACTCCAACAGCGGATATTCTCGATGCAGTGGTTACGAGAACGGCGGTTATTCAACTAAGAGCTTTTTCGACGGGATGCCTCTGAATGCCATCAATCCCAGCCATCTTTATTTCAGTCTCTGCTTTGGCTCTTTCTCTAAGACCATGGTTAAGAAGTTCCGTCGCCTTACGCCTGAGTAAGATATTCTATTAGATGCGGCGTAACGACTCTTTTTGCTTCCTTCTGGAGGCCTTAGGAGTGAACTTCCTTGTCTTAAAAAGGCTCTATAAGGGCCTCTCTTAAAGCAGAAAAAGACGAGTTCCAGTAGTCTCAGTCCCAAACCCCATTTGATAGAGTTTCATCCGACGCAGCCCCTTATTTTTAAGGAAAAGCAAATCGTCCGAGTTAAAGTTCTCTTTTCGTAGATCAAACTCTGGTTCCCACATTTTCCGTCTACAGGTCCCGGGTTCCGGGTGAGCCAGAATCGTAGATCAGTCTCTTTCCGAATAGATCGAAAGAGCTTCTCTATTCAAGCCAAATATTGCCCCAGGCTATTCGAGCCATCCCCGATGATGGATCTGATATACCTTTTCAGAACGTCTCTGATCGACAGGATCGATCTCAAAATGTTGGAGGTGTGGTAGGATGGACGTACATCTCTGAAGATGCTCCCGCGAATGCGAATGAATGCGAATGTAGTCTTCCTAGATTCAATTGACCCATAAGCAAGGTTTGTTGGAAACAATATTCCTTCCATGCTAAAGGAATGATTAGATTTTTTGAGTTCTGGCTCAGCCCACAGGAAAGACTTAAAGATCCTTTCCATATGCTTAAGCGTGCCTTTCTGGATCACAAAAGCCGATAACAAGAACTGCTTTAATCCCATTAGGATTAGGACGGATTTCAAGAGGACAAGTGTCCCGCTATAGGAGATACTTTTTGCTTTCCAACCTATGAGCTTCGCCGCAAGCGCCTTGTCAAGGAGGGGCTCAGTTTCAAGGGATGGCTTGCTGGGACGTTGTTCAGTAAAAGGTCTCATGGGCAAGACAGAATGCGGGTAAACATCTACTATAGCGGCGGGGGAGTGCTTGTTGAGCTAACCTTTCGGCCTGAAAGGGCTTAATGAACGGCTTTTTTCTTTCAATCGTCTCTTCCCTTCTCTATGAAGATTCCCTAATGGCTCTTCTTTCCATGTGGGGACTTCCCAGCCAAGCCTTCCTCTCCGTGGAAGCCGAGCCCTATAGAAGACAGCACTTTTGAGTCGGAGATTCCCGAGTTTGTTCTTAGATCGGTCGCAGTTGAGTTTTGTTCACAACCGTCTCCGACTAAGTCAAAATTTTCCCTACCGACCTTTCCCCGAAGTCCGCCTCTGCGCAGAGGCGTTAAGGAGCCGGGAAGGATTAGATCCTTTGGCACGATCGTAGACGACCGATTCGAACGAAGCCGACAGATGGGATGGATGACGACCGAGACGACAGAAGGGGTCCGCAAGGATCGTTACGAGCGATTAGGACCCATACCAATAGACTCCCTCTTCCCCTATTCCGGAACCCCAGAATTAGACTCAAGAGCTGGGTGGCGGGAGGAATTATATATAACATATGACGAGCAAGAGAAGAACTATATTTGTTGCCCCTGCCCTGACCTGCTACTATCCTATCGCCTGCCTGCCACTACGCTGGCTGCCAAGCCTTCCGACAGCTTGAAGAGGCATTCTTGCTAATGAAAGATGGGCATACAGACGATAGAGACAGACACCGCACCAAGCTTCGGTTACTGCCCGCCGCCGTGCACGAAGGCAGTGAAGCTCCCAATTATGATTAAACTGAGCTCCTCCCTAGTACTCCATAAGATTATAAATCAAAAATACCGAGGCAAGAGGAGGGGAGCGGCGCTCTGCCCTCCACCTCACTTGTCCTGTGCTCCTAGCGTCTCGCACGAGAGCTCGGCCGGCATGCCTGGCGCATTCAAGCAGCGAAGGAAGAGAAGAGCGGAACTGTATGACGGACAGCACTCTAAGTGAGACGAAGCGCTCAACCAGGGCGCGCTCTCCCCTTTCTGTCTTGCCCTATCGCTCGAAAGCGGCTTTGTCATCATTACAGGTAAGTCTCAAAATGGATTGATGGAGGCATGGGTCAACGCCAATACTCAAGTCCACAAATCAATTTGTCTGGAAATTCACCATACTTATGCTTATCTCAAAAAGTTATGGCCCACCATTCATTGTAAAAAGTTTCCTTTTTCGGACGATGTTATGGCGTTCTGAGAGGCTTTCCCATAAGAATTGAATTCACATATCCATCTTTGTACAAAGTGAAAGAGGAAGGAGGACCCTATGTCCCACTCCTGCACCCTTTCTAGGCTCGGGTTACAAAGGAAATGCTTTTAGCATAAAGTGAAAAAAGTAATTAAATTATGGAAATCATGCCCCACGAGTGAGTTTCCAAGTGCACTCTCGTTAGAGAGCGAATCACAAGATCGAGTTGGAACCTGGAGTAAAACTTCCCAACTCTTTAGACTGGTTCTAGTTCAGAATTAATTGAGCTCAGAAAAAGAGTTCGTTCAGGAACTCATTTAGGTCTCTATATTCCAGCTGAACATGCTGTTTTTTCTATCTTTGAGAGCCGAAAGCTCAAAAAGCTCAATGAGACCAATCTAAAAAAGGAAAGAAAAACAGGAGTGCACTACTAGAAGAGGGAAACTATTCGTGCTAAAGACTGAGAATGTGGCAACATTTAAGTTAAGTGTGAGGGTAAGGCCACTTACTTCACTAAGCTGGACTTACGCTCAGGGTACTAGAAAGTCAGAATAGCGGCTGGAGATGAGCCAAAGACTACTTACTATATTACCCGATATGGTGCATTTAAGTATAGCCTTATGCCCTTTGGCATGACTAATGCTCCTGCCACTTTCTGTAATTTGATGAATTTTATTTTTTTTGTTCTAAATTGACGCTTGAGTTCGTGTTTACCTCGATGATATCGTGGGTGGTATACAGCCAGACCAAAGAAGAGCATATGATGGAACATTTAATATTAGTCCTGTCTAAGCTCCGTGAGCATGAATTGTATTTGAAGCAGGAAAAATGCAGCAAAGCTCAGACAGAGATTCCGTTTTGGAGACATGGTATTGGGCACGGACAGGTTTCCATCAAGAAAAGTTAAGGCTATTCTTGAGTGGCCTATGCCCACTAAGGTCACTGAATTGAGATCTTTCTTGGGTTTGGCAAACTATTATCGGCCTTTTATTGGTTATTCGAAGAAAGTCGTAGTGTTAACAGACTTATTGAAGAAAGACCAGAAAAGGTTCTGGTCTCCTGATTGTCAAATGGCCTTTGACAAGCTGAAGAGAGCAATATCTAGCGAACCAGTGCTAAAATTGCCTGAATTTGATAAACCGTTCAAGGCAGAAACGGATGCCTCCGATCGGACTATTGGGGGTGTGTTAGTGCAAGAAGATCGTCAGGTGGCCTTCGAAAGCTTCAAACTTAATGAGACGGAACAGCCTTTTACTGTTCACGAAAAGGAAATGACTGCTTTAGTACATTGCTTGCGGCTTTGGAGACATTTTCTATTGGGTGGGAAGTTTGAAATCCAGACAGATAATCTTGCAATGAGCTACTTTGATACTCAAAAGAAAAGAAACTAAGGCCAAAACAAGCCCGATGGCAAGAGCTTTTGGCAGAGTTTGATTTGACTTTGAAATAGAAACCGGGCAAGACCAATGTAGTAGCCGATGCGAGAACTAGGTTTTTCTTCTTTTGGTTCAGTCTTCGCCATTGCATTGGTACAGGTTGAAGGCGATATCTTCCAACATCTTAGGGCTGAAACCGAGAAAGATGTGGTGACCTCCCGTCTTATAAAGCAAGTGAGAGAGGGAGTCACTCGGCGATTTTGGGTAGAGGACGGAGTCCTCTATGCTAAAGGCCAATAAAATTGAGCGCCAAGCAAGGCCATTGTTCGGTGCTGACCGGGGTGTCCTGCCCAACGTAAGGTTCCTAACCTAGCCTTAAAAAAGTCCCTACGTATCTTATCCCACCTTGGATGGAAAAGGGTATTCCCCTTCCCTTGGTGTAGAGCAAACCATCCTTTTCCCAAAAGCGATATTTTTCTTCCTTGACAGCTTGTAGTAGGCTCCTAGCTACTGCGTCATATTGTAGACCCTCCTTGATCCTATAAGAAAGGGTGCTCCTAAACTGGCTCATAGCAGTTATTTTCTGTGGCTTCAAGCTCGGATATTTATAAGTCCGTTAAGGGATCAGGATTTGCTGGTTTAAGATGAGAAACTGAACCTTGTGGTCCAGTTAGGCCTGAAAAAACGGATGCAAATACTTTTGGATAACCCTCAGTTTGACCATAGAGTAAGACAGAATCGGCTGGCAAAAGGCTTTCGTCATAATCGGTCTCAGATTCTCGAAGCTTAATGAAGTTCTCTTTTCAAATATAATATGGGATACCTTTTTAGAGGCAAGAAAGCATTCCTGCAACTGCTTTCACCACTCTGGTAGCGGGAGACGATTACCATTCCGGGATAGCACCCTAAAGACCAAGAAAAGGGGGTCAAGGTAGGCCAAGGTTTGGTCTGCCCGTTCAGAAAACCTTTGGATGAACCCTCAAGAGTTTAACGCTTCTGCAACGGACTATCATCATCTGAAAAGAGAATCTGCTGTCCCGGCCACGCGAGTAGAAGCTTAGTGGCCATCCTCCAGGTGAGGGCGCGTTGGGGATTCCCTGCTGAGCTAGACCTGATTTGCGCTTTTATGACCTCTTCTCCTGGGACCTGACTTTGTGCAGGACTTCTTTACGTGATCCTTAGCCTCGGTTGGACGGCCCAGCTTCGGAGAAAGCGGCTGCATTTGCGGGCGGCACAGTCCTTGGTTCTGGGGGGAGCGGCGGAGCTTGACGCTCCGGAGTCAGAGTCAGTTCTATACCCGAACCCGGTCTTTCACTTACTGTTTCAGACAAAGTGAAGAAGTCGCCTTCGGGGGAACTCAGAGTACGGATCGATTCGGAAGATTAAAAAAGGTGGAGCATTCATTCCAAACGGTCGAAGTGTATTCTTTCTAGATTGGGATTGGTCATTCGACCCAGAAAGACTCACAATCAAACCAGAAACCACAAAAAAACCTAAAAAGAAAAAAACCACTTTCATATAAGTCTAATCGCAGAAATGGAATGAATACACATATAGATGAATAAGTTTCTATTTCTAACTCTTTCTTCGATCTCTTTCGATATATATCTTCGATATAATATATAAATAAATAAGATGATATGAAAAAAAGAAGGAGAAATGGACCAGTATTCATTATAGCGGTTCCTTATTCTCTGATTGAGTGGGATGCTTATCCGGTCTTAGTACGGTGGATGAATCGAATTTCATGTGTTCCGCATAGTGACACAGATCCCTTTGATCATAAGCAGCAATCCCTTGCCTCCTGGTCTTTCCCTTGCTTTCGGGCGAAGGGAACGTTCTTTTCAGTGAAACATTTCCTTTCGTTGGCCATAATTCTTCGCTATAACCCATGTTTCATCACATGAACGATAGATTCTGTGGTGTAGTGCGCTAGGTTGGCTGCAGCAGGCTTGGCTTGGTAGGCAGGTCAGGAGTAGAACTAATGCTTGGGGATAGCCCGCGAATACTCATGCTGTGTATAACCCGCGACGAATACTTATTAGTTAGGCTTCCCCCCGACCGGAAGAGCTTATGCTAGTTACTAAGAGACTTCCGTTAGTGAGGATAGAACTATAGACTTTAGCCCAAAAACGGAGTAAGGGATTTTTAGGTTATTCTATTCTATATTCGCTGATTCGTAAATCCATACATAGCGCTTTCCATCCTTTCGGGAAGAAGTACTACTACAATAGCGGTTATTTCCGTGCTTTAAAATACTGTATCATGGCAGTCGACTCAGTCTTGTCCAGGAAAAGGAAAAAGGGTACTGAAAGTGTCCACATCTCCTCTTGTCCAAGTGAGAAAGTCTCGTCCTGCCGTTCCGGCTCAGCTCGCATTCTTTTTAGCTCATCCATTTTAAATAATATAATCTCTCAACTTGTTAAGCGGTAGGAATTAAAGATTCTTTTTTGGTCTTGGCGGATTAAACCCTTCGGAGCCCTTTTCTATTAATCAAAAGCCTTACTTTCAACGGGTCCCTTTGTACGATAAGTCCCCTCAAATGCAATAATTGTCCTTTTTAAATCGGCTTCTGTTCTCTTCAATTTCTCATAAAGAATTGACTGGCTCCTTTCCGCTCCTCGGCTTAAGAGCTTTAATTAATAGCTCGTCTTCGGAGGTTTCTGGCTTTTGAGTTCACTCTCTTTGAGAGAGCTCCTTGACCTGGGTTCTCTTAGCTTATAGGCTTGTGGTCTAGTTAAGTTCGTACTCGACTTGTGGTCTACGTCCCTTTATCTTATTAGTATGGGCTCCTGCCTTCGTTCCCTTATACCGGAAAATCTATGACTCGAAGTCCCGTCAATTGAGTGACCTCAGTCAGTGTTCTCAAATCCCAGATCCACATAGTCGCCGGCGAGTGGAGTTTTCCCTTTTCCGACAAAAGAGCTCGTGTAGTTCTCAGAATACACCTACTTTCAGGCCTTTTTCCTAAAAACTTCTTTTACCAAAAGCGCTTTCGGACTGAAAAGCTTTACTAATAGGATAGGAGGGACTGGATACCGATACCGACAAGATGGCATCAAGGGGGATTAGGTCTGGCTTGCTTGATAAGTGAAAGAAAAGAAGTGCCTCAAAGCTCCATTAAGCAAAAACAACTCGAGCCCTCACTTTTGAAATTAACAGAAGCTCTTAGATACTCAGATATAATAAAGGATAAGGGGTCTTACTTGAATGAAAGAGTACTCATATCTTGGGGAGCTTACACTTCCAACATCTGACTTATAGACAGGGAAACATCGACTTAATAAGCACGAATACATATAGTAGCTACCTCGAAAGAGGGATGAGAGTAGTCTTATTTAGTTCCATGAGGGTACCTGCCTATTCCAGGAGTTCCTGACATGAAGGGGCAACAGAAAGCTCCTACTGAATGTGAAAAAAGGCAAGGAGATGGAATCAACTAACTATTTTTAGGTATTTTTTATGACTTCTGAAGTGACCAAACAAAGTTAAGGATTGATTCTGATTCAATACCAAATCCCAGATCCCTATAGACGATGAATGGTAGGGGCAGGGGCCCGCCCATCGTGAACTACGTTCATTGCTAGGGCAAGGGATATACGAATATACCGACTAAACGAAGTGAATACCTTATTCAAGGATTTTCCTAGAACCATCAGATCTGCTGAGATGCCGATAACACCTACTGAGATGAGAGTAGTTGGCCTAGAAGGCTCCTTGCTTGGTCCAGGATGGATTTTTTGACCCGTAATCGCAACAACCCAATTGCAAGAGCGGAACTCTACCAACTGAGCTATATCCCCCCGGATGCTTCCAAGGTGAGTGGCAGGCGTGACCAGGCGGAGCAGATGCCCCGACGAATCAAAACCTCCTTTTCTTTTTCGGCCTCTGTTTTTCCGCGCAAAGGGCAGTCGTTTTCGGGGAAGTCGTCCGTAAGGGATAAGCGTTTAGGGAAAAAGCAGTCCCTCCGGCTATTCCGGTAAGCAAGTAGCCCGTTATGGATTCCCCCCGTACCTTGACCCTTTCCGGCTGTCTAAGTCAAGATCTCCCTCGACAGCGTAGTTAGGTCGTAGAGAAGGAAATGATTTACCGCTCCGTGGGTAAGTAGCCAAGGGGAGACTTTCTTCTTCTAACTAAGAAAGCATAGGAAAAGATCTTACTTATTAAAAGATCTTACTTATTATATAATTCCTTCAAAGATGCTTTTATTGATTCCCCAACATCTACGAATGGCACAATGTTTTCGTGGGGCTAACTATAAAGGAGGGGTTCAAAGGTGCTTTCTTTCACTCCTAAAGAAGGGGAGGGTCTTTCCTCAGAAAGGAGTTAGATTCTTATTAGTAGCAGCCGGCTACCTTTAAAGATATAAGTATCCCTTTGTTCCAGCCAGTCTCAAGATCTTTCATTTCAGGTTTAATTGAATAAGATAGGGTAGCATATAGCTTAGCCTAACTTCTCTAGCTCATAGATAAGTTAAGTTCCTCTTATCCATCATATGGACATTAGTGAAATCCCACAGGTCGATCAATGGTTGTGCTTGAAGCCTTCTTCTTGTTGTCGCTTGCGAGGAGGAAGGCAGCAAGTCAGAATTTCCTGAAAGTGAGTCAATCAAGTTCTTTTATCTGCTTTCTTACCTGAAGTAGTGTAAATAAAGTAGCATATTCCCATTGAATACATCTCTTTTATACTTTATTCTCCAGTGCAATACCAGCCTATCTAATCAGCCTTCCAATATCCACTAGTTTGACTGATTTACGGACCTGCTCTCTTTTTTAAGCGAGCGAAGAGATTCGTTTAGGCGGTAATAGTCTTTCTCCATGCGATCGAGTGGTAGTTGCCTGCCAACTTGAATGCCTTCATCATCGCTCTTGCAGGTAGCATTCTTTAGATAGGAGTGGAGTGTCGGAGTGCTTGCTCCTGTAACATTAAGGTCCCTGTAGTCCCCATATAAGTCTAATCAAAGTCCCCCTTCTTTCCAGTCATGAATCTTTTTATGATTTCCGCATATAGGGCTATTCAAGGAAATTCTTAAAAAGCGGGTTCTCGGGTAAGTATCTTTTCCAGTTATGTCTATCCCGAGTTTCCCGAGCCTCTCCCTTTTTGGAAGTATCCGCCTATGCCTTATGATCTGGTTCTTGCTCTTAGAGAGAGTTAAGATCCTGTGGCTTATTAGGCTCCCTGATGGGAATGCCTCGTTGAGCCAGTTCGTGTTCGTTTTCAATCCAATCCAGCAGGTCAGTTTTCTTTGTTGTCGGTGAAGGCCTCTTTCTTGCCAGCCTTAGTCTATCTATGAATATGCCATCTATCCAGTTTCAATGCAAGTTGTAGGCCTAAGTCCAAGTACCTTTGATGTCGGTGTAGCCGAGCCTCTAGGATCCAGTCCAGATCAATAAGGTATAGATTTCTTTACCCGGTCCGCTATACGCTCACCTGGCAAGTAAGTTGTCAAGCTTTTCTTTTTATACAAAAAAGTGTTTTTGAAAGGTTTTACAGCAATCCTTTTTACTCTTACAGGCCATTAAGCCCTTCAGTATGGATTTTAAGACAAGAATCCTAAAAAGGGATGAAATGATTCGACTGCCAAACAGAGATATCGGGCAAGCCAGCCTATCCATCATAAGACAAGTACGCCCTCTCCCGTTGGTCGAGCCATCCTTTATAGACGCTTCCTCGACTCGCCATTTTTTTATACGATATTTCTGTTCCATCAATCCGGATTCGAACCAAATCTTTATTCTCAAATCAAGCTACTTGCCCTTTCGTAGATCGTGATTTGGTCTGTCGTCCTCCTCATTATAGTCCTCCTAGAATCAATAGCATTTCGTCGGAATACATCCTGTGTTTTCACCTTTGTAGTCCTATGCATAGTCAGTACTATAGCCCCAATCATGGCTACTAATAAAATAGGACTAGGAACCAAAAACCGGACGGAATAGTAGGTATAAAGTAAATTGCCCAATGTTTCCAAATTAGTCCAACTTCGTACCTTGGAGGCATGAACCGTATATCTCAGAGAGGTCGTATTTCTCTACGACTATACAATACAAGTCATGAGCGATAGCGAAGCCAAGCCGGATAGGCGGAAGCCGATTTCAAAAAATGTCGAAAGCCCCACAACTAGTGATGATGGGACTGATCCCCTTTTCCTCTCACCCGCCCCCCCGGTTCTGGTTCAGGAAAGGGTCAACGCAAGGATCTTACTTCGAAGCAATCTCTGGAGTTTGCCCTTTTCCGAACGGGTCTTGCAAGAAAATAGGATTTCATATTGAGCTCCAAATATACGCTATTGGGATGGGATGGCTCCTACAAGCTCTCCCCCCCTAAGAACCGCACGTGCGAGTTCCCCCGCATACGGCTCAAGTGGCGAAGGCCCTTTCCTTCGCGCTTGGTAAGCGCTTCGCTGTAGCCAAGCTTACTGCTAGCCTATCGGCTAGAGCCAAGCTTCGACCGCGACTGCTCGTCGCTTCTGGCCGCCTTATTCCGTCACCCGAGA